TTTGATTTCATTAAGAATCCGTTTCAGTTTTAGTTTTATCTTTTCTCCCACCTGTAGAATAATAACGCATAGGTATTTACTCCTATCTTTCGTATTTTCCGCAAGGTAACTATCTCGGTTTCATATCGAAATTTATATAGAAGCTTTGAAAAAGACTTTCCGTCATAAACATAAGTAAGAAAGAAAAGACTTACTATCTTTGGGATTTGATACTACACCGCCGCTTAATACCTTAGCCTTAGTGGATCGACTCTATTACATAAGTTAATTCCTAACTTTTATCTATCTTATATATAAGCATAAGTAAGCAGTTCTTTTCTTAATGTATTGGCCCAAAACCTCATTAATTGATCTTTACGGTGCTTCCTCTCTATCAATTAGATCTTTTTTTTATCCATAGACTATAGAAAAAAGTATCTAGGCATATTTTTTTTATCTTATTTCTTCATATTTTGACTTCTATTAATATGAAGTTTTTTTCTTTGCTACAGCTCAAAGAAATCATCGTTTTGGATGATGCATTTGTAGCGAGCCTTTTTTTAGTATTTACTAGAAGATTTTGTCTTCCTTTTTCTTTCTATAGTGGAGATAGCCGCACGTAATGACAGATCACTGCCATATTATTAAAAGCTTGTGGTAAGAATGGGTTTCGTTCTAGTGCCCTAAAATAATATTCTAAAGCTTTCGTATGTTCTCCATTACTTGTGTGAATAAGGCCTATATTATAGAGTATATAACTTCGATCGTAGGGATCAATTTCTAGTCGCATAGCTTCATAATAATTCTGTAAAGCTTCCGCATAATTTCCTTCGGATTGAGCTGACATCCGTTACGGTCGTTATTCTATTCAAAGAATCTCCGTTCCAGAACCGTACGTGAAATTTTCACCTCATACGGCTCCTCCTTTAAATATACATAATAAGAATTTAAAATACATGTAATAATTAAAAGGGTTAAAACATTCTTATTATGAACTGAGCGGGGCTAGTGTTTTTACAAAAAATCTCTAGCCAACCTTCTTGCGCAAGAGCTTTTACTAGAATCAAGTGTCTTGATACTAAATAGAAAAGATAACTCCAACAATTCTTTTGTCCTCAACGCCTCCTAATTTCCAGGAAATAGTCACTTCAACAGTTTTCGATGGTTATATGGGTATCCAAAGTACGAACGAGATGGATGTTTATTGTCCCAACCATTTTTGTTAGTCCCAATCCAGATAAGAAAGGGAGTAGGTAAGTAATTTTTAACAAAGCTTTCGTATTGTCGATTGCTAGGTGTAGTGCTTCTTCCCCTATGCCACCTATTAGTATTATATTACTAGGAAGTAGAATTGACCTGTAATAAAAAACACAAAGGTGTAACCTTTCGCTCAATACTAAAATCTATAACTGAAGCATAGTATCTGAGGTTGCATCAATCGGGGATACACGACAGAAGGAATTGTTCTATTTCTAAACTTCACCTTCAACAAGCGTAGGTTTATTTCTATAATATAGAATAAGAATATTTGTTCTTTCTATTCCGAATCGTGTGTCTTTCACATAAAACTCGGAGCAGTAAAAGAAAACTAAATAATAAATAAAATCAAATCACACCATCTCTGTAATAAGTAAATGCCTCTTTTTCTCCTGAAGTTGTCGGAATTATTCGTAATAAGATATTGGCCACAATTGAAAAGGTCTTATCAATAAAATTTCCATTTATCCGCGATCTAGGCATAGGCATCAATCCATTCTAAAATTCTTCTCATTACCCCTTGTGGGAAAATGATTACACAAACAAAGGGTTTGTACAGTACGAAATAACATAAAAACGGATTCCCTTCCAAACAAACAAATTTAAATAAAGATACAAATTATCTACTACTACTTATACTTCTAGTTATTCCAATTATTCCAACTACCCAACAAATTGCTCCTTTTTCAAGAATCAATAACAAAGAGTTGAATCCCATTCGAATTCATACAAATCAAATGGAGTAATATAGGAGCTATTCCGATTTCATTGAAGCGGAAGAATCAAGAGAAGAAAGAGATCCAACGAAGAAAGGAAAAAGAATCGAATAATCATTCTATGATGGAAATAGAATAATTGTGAAATTAAGGAATTTGTTGATGAGCACTTTAAAATTAGAAATTTTTTTTCTAATTTTTTTTGAATTTATGGAATTGTAGTTTAAATCGAAATCTAAGCAGGATCAAAGAGTATCTATTAATCATATAGAGTCTAAAAAACAGAAACCCATCAATCAGTTGATTTGTTTCAATTAATTGATCAAATCCGTTATATATGGAAATATCGGATATAGAAATATCAAATTAAAAGATAGAAACATCATCTTCGCAAATATGAATCAATATATATTTGATCCTTTCACAAGGAAAAACTTGTTTTTTAATTTAATCCTACGAGGAAAGATTTTTTAGAAAAAAAAATTTTCTATTACTATTTGTTATACTATTAGTTTTATAGTATTGCTCCGTTGGTCCTAGTCGTACCTAATCCAAACAAAAATCGATATAGTAATAGAAATATGAACATAGTAACGGCTCGCTATTTCTTCAGTTTCTGAGTCATAATCATTGTGTAGGAGAGATGGCCGAGTGGTTCAAGGCGTAGCATTGGAACTGCTATGTAGACTTTTGTTTACCGAGGGTTCGAATCCCTCTCTTTCCGTATTTTGTACCTAATTTAATTCGCCAACATTTCTAACTGTAAGAAATAAACCAACAAGAAATACTATCTATTAGAGTATAAGAGTTCGATCCTTATTTATTGTCCGAACCCGTTACTTTGTATTTTAGTTAGGGCTAAGTCTGACGAGAATAATATTCTACCACTAGTAATTCGTTTATTTTCAAACCGACCCACTTATTATCTATTATTTGATTGACTAATCCTTTATATGGGAATGGATTAAGAGTCAAATGTTTGGGCAATTCGTCACGGGGGGATGAATCAAGAGAATTTTGAATTAGAGCTCTGGATTTTTGTTCATCCCTCGCCATAATAGTATCTTGGGGTTTGCAACGATAACTTGGTATATCTACTATACGGCCGTTAACTATAATATGTTTATGGTTAACTAATTGGCGGGCTCCAGGAATAGTCGGAGCCATGCCCAATCGAAAAAGAATGTTATCCAAACGCATTTCAAGTAATTGTAGTAAAACCTGACCTGTTGACCCTTTGGCTTTTCTGGCGATACGAACATATTTAAGTAATTGCCGTTCTGTAATACCATAGTGAAAACGCAATTTTTGTTTTTCTTCTAGACGAATACGATATTGAGATCTTTTCCCGGAACGTGATTGGTTTCTAAGATCACTTCCGACTCTAGGCCTTTTATTAGTTAGTCCAGGTAAAGCCCCTAGACGGCGTATTTTTTTGAAACGAGGCCCTCGGTAACGCGACATAAAGACTCCTTTCTTTATTGATTTTCTTTATTTATATTTATATATTCCATTTTACAAAAAAAAAACATAAATTAAACCTGAACTAAATGATAAATGAAACGAAATCTCCTGAAGTGTTGTATTCCAATGAATAATGAAATGGATTGTATATACATCATATACAAATCTTTTTATATATTAATATAATATATTTTGTATTAAAATATGTAAGTAAAAAAAAAAAAAAAGAAAAGTAAAGAGTTTTTCATGATTTGTTCTGCCGAGATTGAACCCTTTGTTTTTATTCCTAGTTGGAAGTTTCTACGACATAATAGATCGTTTTGAAGAAAGGAAAGGTACTCTTATTCTTTTCTTTGTTCTTCGATTTCAAAAAAACATATTAAATATAAAAAAAATTGAACAAAGAAAAATAGAGAAAAGCCGGCTATCGGAATCGAACCGATGACCATCGCATTACAAATGCGATGCTCTAACCTCTGAGCTAAGCGGGCTCCCATAAATTCTATATGCACTGTAATTCAATATTTATTTTAGTTAAACTATATTTTAGTTTAGGCTTATTCATTTTTATTCTTTTATGATATGAATTTCAAATAAATATTTCAAATCCAATAAATAGAAATATGGAATTTCGTTTATTTCTCTATGTATATTCTATATGTATATTCTATTTTTCGTCTAGAACAATTAGATTCTATTTAAATTCGATTTCGAAAATTATATGCAATTTGATTTCTCTTTTTAGTAACGCTATGAATTTTCAAATTCATTTCAAATCGAAATTAAAAAAAATGCATTATGACAATTTTCATTATATGAATATCTAGAACTCTAATAAATAGATCACTATTCTAGTTATAGTTTTATAGGAGTCTGCCTTAAGAAAACCTAAACGAAAAAAGAATAAAAAAATTAGAATCGATAAAGATGAACTCCGGATCATAATAACAAAATAAGATATTCTTATGCTTTCATTCATAGACTATGATGACAAACAAAGAATCGACCTTTTAAGTATTAAAAATTGCATGGTAAAATGAACCGATAGGAGGAAATATATGGTCTATATCCATCTATATTGAATTGTAGCTACAGAAATGATAGAATAATTTCTGATTAGACCAAATCAAATTCAAATAGAGACTTCCGACCGAGATGAAAGAAGATAGACAAAAAATGAAAAAGGAAGAAACATTTTTCGGTGATAGTAATTCATATCAAATCTAATGAATTCGAAGGTTCCGGCAGAAATGAAAGAAAAAAAGGAAAGGACATTACACGGAGATCCTAATTCTTTTTTAAAACAAAAGAAAAAAGGGGATAAGGGGATATGGCGAAATCGGTAGACGCTACGGACTTAATTGGCTTGAGCCTTAGTATGGAGACCTACTAAGTGAAAACTTTCAAATTCAGAGAAACCCTGGAATTAATAAAAATGGGTAATCCTGAGCCAACTCCTTTTTCAAAAGCAAAAAAATAAGGATTTAGAAAGCAATAAAAAAAGGATAGGTGCAGAGACTCAAAGGAAGCTGTTCTAACAAATGGCGTTGACTGTACTGTGTTGTTCTAAAAATTCTTCCGTCG